GGTGTATTGATTTTTTTTGGAAAGGGAGTGTGTGCGGGTTGTTTATTTCAAGAATAGGCTGGACCAACCAGCTGTACCCTTTTCCGTTATAAGTAGGAAAGAGAGGTGCATGATCTCGCGAATTACTTCTGTATAAATTCAGAAATTATATGTAAGAACCATAGCATTTCGCGATTCATTGGTAAATCGATTTTGATTCTCTATTAACCAATAATGTGGAACTATTAACATGGTTAAAACAAACTGTTTGAAGTCTAGACGCAGCATGGTACTCTTTCTACCACTATGTTAATATAGAGGTGGTTTCAAAATAAATATTTTATCGATATAGGATACTCATATTGAGAAAATTATTTTAACCGCTTATTGTAAATTGTAAAAACGGGGATTTTAACCCCTTTATCTAATGCTGAATCGACGACCTATTCTAAGTAAGAAGGGCTTTTTGGATTTGAAAAAAAAAAAAAGAAACAACTTTGCTGACAATTACATATTTTTTATTTTGTCAGAAGAGTCCTCCGAATATTTTGGTCTTACATTAGTTTCGATATCTTTTTGGAATATGAACAAAGAAGAGAAGATAGGCTCATTACATTCATAAAAAAAGATATGAGAATCAAAACGTCGGGTGTGAAGTTGATCAAAGAAGGTTGGGTGTGAATGTCCCTTCGAAGTCTCGCACGCTCTATGCTTTTCGCCAGCTTTCCCTCTAGTAAAAGATTAGCTCGTACCCTCTCTCTGTGTCTAGGGATTCCTGGGGCATGAGTTAAGCATATAGTTGATTGCTCTTTCTTTCGATTGAGCGTCGTTTTGGAGTCTCTCTCTGTAGGCGTGCAAAACAACAGAGCCACTGCTCTTCGGGGTGATGAGGTGGACAATTCCTTACTCCAGCTTCAAAGGAGCATCTTTGCATGAATCAATACTAACTCCTCAGTCAGCTGACCCTCTATTTCGGAGATTAGAGCAGAAGAACTCCGTAAGGGCGGAGAGGTGGCCCTTGGGCCACTTGACTCGTTGGAGAGGGGTTTCGCCTCGAATCCAAATGATTTCTCTTCTTCTCTTAAGATATTTCTAGTTAGGACTTGATCGAGGGATCAATTGACTCCGAAACATAAAGTAACAAGACCATAACCCCGTGCCCCCAGCCTTAAAGGATCCCAACTCATCATCCTCATCTCCAACTTTTTCGTGGTTTTAAGGTGCTTTTTACTATTAGAAAAACTTATTTGGAGACCAAGGCGAGGGGTCATCTTCGGCAACCAACCGGGGTCATGGAGCCGGCCTCCCCCGCCGTCCCCCCTGCCCGCACCCTCCATAACGGAAGTACGTAGAAACCTTGATCTGTTTACTTCCTCCTTTAATAAGATCGGGATGAGGAGTGACCTTTTACTGGACCTCGAGGATCGGCTTAAACTGCCTCAGAAGCAAAGAGAGGCAAAATAATCGAATTTATGGAGATCTTGGCCTTTGATGAAGATGAACTGATATACTGGCATTCTCTTCCAACTCCGTATCCTAACTCAGGGCAAACTATCTCTAGATGGCAAAGTGAAAAGTCGAATTGATCTGCACATCCCTCTATTCCAATAGAAAACGTTAGCCTTCATCCATGAGATCGGGGTATCACTACCAGTAGGGGCCCAAGCTTCACCCGCGTAAGACTCATAAGAGGATCTACGTCATTATTCATTCCCCATCCCGAGATGTCTAAGTAAACAGGCTTCCCTAAGCTTGAAGCAAGAATAAATGAAGTCCATCAGAAACAAGACCTGATTATTCAAATCAAAGGCTTAAAGACAGGGTCAATAGTAGTAGCCTCATCTTAGAGAAGAGGTGAGTATGAATATAAGAGACCTACCTTGGAAGACAGCTTGATGAGAGCCGGGTGGGAATCTAGCTCAACAAAGAGTCTTTCTCGTCGGACCCATATACCCATGAATGATTTCAGACTTTATCACACCTATTTCGGAGGATGGTCAACAGACTTGGGAAGTCACCTTCTTCTTTCTCATGCTATTACCGAAAGCTCTTTTCTTAGGAAGGATTATTCCAGTTTTCAGTCTTATGACCTGCGCCCTTTCACCGGCGATGGTAAGTCTACCGGTGCCATCATGAAATCACCTCCTGAAATACCACCATATATCCACCTATCGAATTGGATAACGGTATTAGGATCTAGCAACCACCTTGGTGTAGTCGATAAATCCCAACCGACTCCCATATCATAACACTTCCAGATCAGACCAAACTTGATTAAATCAAAATCTTTGTTCGATCTTTTCCAGGTCGTGCTACACATAGGAACATCCATCATCTCATCGATGGATACCTCCTCAGACAATGCAACCGTATAGTACCAGTGACACCACTTAAGCCACAGTTTTACCCAATTGAGTATCACTGTATGCTCAAGAATATCACGTTCCTTATCAAACACCATCTCTTCTGGGAAGAGATGTATCTCTTTGGGTTTTAATTCCCTCCGAAGATAATCCACTATCTTTCCCTTCAAATAGGGATTGAGGTTTCCAAACCTTCCAATCCACCATTCAAGAGGTAGAGGATGTGACCGGTTTGGCTTGCAACAGGCAGCCTTTAATCTTTCCCAACGTTTAGATTGAGTCGAGAAAAGACGCGAACGGACTCTAAATCCCGCTCCACCCAACCGCTGTAATGTAGAAACACTTACAGGGTATTTATTACGGATAGAACAGAGACCAATAGTCGTCCTACAAGATAACAACAGCCGAAGAGAGACTGGAGACAGGTCAATTTGCATTGACTTGACCCAGAATCTCTTGGCAAACTCGACGCAACCAGTTTCAGATATTATCGATTTGGCCTCCGAAATGGTCACACCGAGTTTATCCAGTAGTATCCTGTACTGTTGTGCCACAAGTGCATCAGTGATTAGGATATCATCACCTAGCAAGGCATAGTCCTTAAAAGGGGTGGTTCTCTGCGGGTAAGCTCGTTTTGCTGCCAACCACACTACATAGTGGTGGGACAATGCAAAGAGTGACCATGAGGAGTAGTAACCTAACGGCTGACCACAAAGAAAGGCAACCTCACTCATCCTTTTCACAATCGGTTTCCCGACTAGAAAGGTGTTGAGGCCCAAAGAGCTGTTGACAATTGAAGACGCCAATGTTGGCCCAAACATACAAGACATAAGGGCAAACATGACACTCAATGGCCAACGATCCGTTGCCGACTTAAGATCAAAGGAATAACACTCATTCTTCTTTCCTTCTCTCAAAAGTGACAATGGAAACTCTTGGTTGAAAGTTCCATCCGTCCGGAGACGAGAAAGAACCTCCATTGACCATTTGTGGACAGGAAAGAGCAACCTCTGCTTTATGTAATTACATATCGCAAAGATGCGCCTCTGATTATTCCAGTTTTCAGTTTAGTTTAATTTCACCAGGCGAAGAAAAAGGATTAGCAATCTCTCAGTCTGGGGAAGTTTTCTTTTTCTTTAAATAGAGAAAGTGGTGGCTAGATTCGCGTTCCCTTTCCAGACTATCAAGGATTTCAAAGATCTTTCATACTGTGCCCAATCCCGATATTGTCTTGGGAATTATCAGTATATATAGTAGCGTACTGGACTCCATCTACATAAGTAGAAGCATTCGACGAATCACTTGACAGTTCTTATTTCCATTTTCCGACTCTCATCTTGTTAACTGACTTAACCGCAATACTTATCCAAAGACAGGACAAGTTGAAAGAGCTTCGGTAGTTACACTTTCTGTCTCGCGTAAGAAAGAGAGTTTAGAGTGCCATACAAAGAACCTTAGATAAGGGGATTCCTCCCATTGACTGAAGTTCAGAGTCAACCTTCCACACAAGGCAATCTTCTGATAGAGGGGAAGAGGCAGAGCACAACCGATTCTGTGGCACAAGATGCGCTGGTATTGCAAAGGCAGGAATGAGTTCACAACGTTCGAATAAGCTACTCGACCGACTAAAGCTAAAAGGAGAAAGGCGTTCTCATACCCTGATACCGCTTTGTGGAAACCTAGAACAGAAGAAAGTCTCTTTAGGATGGCTCGGTCTACTTCTCTGATGAATGACATGGCTTGCTTGGCGGAAGTCTTTATATTGCCAAGTCTCGGATATTCCGTAATAGCCGCACATAATCACATAATAGGAATAAATAAGACTATCACACGAATGCCTTTGCTTTGCCCTAAAGAATCTTTTTCGATAGCTGTCCCAAAATAAACCTTCTACGTGGTGCTCCTAACGCAGGTACAAGAAAAGCTTTACCAGAACCCCTTTCCGAGAGAATCTTTGGAAAGACTCCCATGTGTGATTGCTGACTAGAGAACTTCTTAACACATCATAGGTCTTCCTTTAACGCGCTTGGTTGAGAGTGAACTCCCCAAAAGAGGAACCGATCTCGGATTTCAGTCTTTAACCGTCCCATTAGCAATTCTAGTACCAACTAGCGAAATCGAGCTTGGGAGTAGACAGACCTATCGACCGATGACCCTATATTATATAATTCTATATTAATTATATAATAGAATGCCAGGTAAAGCTGCACCATTGGAAAAACTGTCCATTCATCGCATAAAGGTGGGTGATCAATTCTCCTCTGACGAAGAATTTGAAAACATCCATTCTGGTCTATTATTTTTATTATTAGTTAAGGAATAGACCTTCCGACGCATGCATTCGCCTTAATAAGATTGCTCGTAGACATGCCCACCAATATACTTTTTCTGAGGTGCTCCTAACGTGCCATAGAAAGTGCGACAGAGGCTTTATAAGTATAAGACATCTTCATAGGTACTCTATCCAATATTGCTTTATAGAAACTAAGACTAGGAAAAGAATGGCTAGCTAACCTAACTAGCTGATAGAGCGCCATAAGAAGTCGAATGCAAGGGGGCCAATAAGATCGAAGAGGAGAGATGGTTGATAGCTTAGATTTTGCAACTCAATTGGGGATGAGGAGCTCTCGGTACTCGACCGTTAAGTAAGGTCTGTTACGGAAGACCCTTTGCCTACTTTGCCTATTATTAAGACTACTCCCCCCGAAATTTCGGGAAATATAAAGTTCGTAATCCCAGGACGTGTAGCATACTGCTTCGAGAGGGATAGGGTTACCCACACCAAACCTTCGCGCTTGCACGATTGGTGATATCCCGCCTAGGGAAAGGATGATCAAACTCCCACTTTTCGAACCTTTACTCCAACCATGGGTGGGATCACTGCCTTTACCCAACCCTACCTATTACGAGATGAGGAAATAGATTCAAGAACTGGTCATGCCGTCGTTCAACAACTAGCTGAAAAGCAAGGACGCTAAGGATTCAAAAACCGAAAATGCTGTAGTAACCAATGGTGCTATCGTACTAGCCCCTCCCCTCTTTCTTTTTTTAAGTCATTAGCCCTTAGGGCAGTCACCTTTCTCTTAGAGAAAAGATAGGTTCAAAGCAACCCCCCCCTCTCCTAAGAGTCGAGATCTCCCCAGTGTGAAACTAAAGGAGGATTCCCCGAATACCTGAAATAGAGATAATCATAGAAAATGTGAAATATTTGATAGGATCCGTTTCGGGAACGTGGAATGGTTGAGAAATTCAAATGTGAAAACTCCAGTACCTCTCGCTTCCCGGAAAAGAAATCCATAAAGTCCTCGGTAGGATTGGCAGCATCCCCCCTCAAGGCACGATTCCGAGACAGAATCTCTTGAAAGAGAAAAAAAACATTCATGTTTTCTCTCCCTGATTTGCAGATCTCTGTTCTCGAAACACAGTAACCTGTAATACTCTTTCTGAGAGCCACAATTGTGGAGTGTGGTCTTTACTTCTGACCAATACTCCCCCTTTGCTTTAGAAAGCAGAAAAAGGCTATTTTGCCTGTATAGCTTTCTTATTCGATTGAGCATAGAGGCCTCCATACTTTCATTTCTTCTTATGAAAAAAGGTTCCCCCCTTTCTTGCCCAACTATTTCGGGTAGAGGAAAATTGGGACCCTGCGATGGGGCTTCAGGTAGGGCATCGGGAACCTGCGGGTTCGCCCCCTGTCTCCCGCTCAAAGTTTCTTGGAAACTTGTCACAAAAGGCACGACAGCTTCTAATAACTCGTTCATTTTTGTATTTTCGAATTGATTCCGCCCCTAAAGCGAACTCCTACTCCTCCTCTTCGTGTTCTATTGATCAGAAGCATCCAGCAGCGCCACGCCGGCCGGTAGAAAGAGTGTTGCTACTAAGCTAAGCTGCTGTTGGGGAACTCGGTATAAGCGATTTTCCGCTTCCGCCTTTCTAGGCTTCACAATAGCTCCCCCTTTTCTTTTCCAATTCCTTCTTTTCGTTCTACTTAGGTGGAGCAATCCGAACTCTCGACAGAATATAAAAGAGGACCACAGGCCTGTGTAAACACCTCAACGAACTCATGTGGACACTCCTCAGCCCGAGGACAATCTCTCAAATACACATGTTGATGTTGTTGACCCGTTTTTCTTTTCTTTGCTGATTCCTCTCAATGAAATTTTCCATGTTGCACTAAGTTACTTACGGATGTATGCATGCGGTCCGGGAACACTTTGGGGTGAACACCCATCCGAACAAGTAGGGTCAATAGTTCAGCATTTAGGCCGTAACATTTAGCAACCAAAAAATATTGTTCCCAACAAGTGCTCTCCGAACCAAGCTAGATAGTCTCCTATCACTAGGCTCACCAACCAACCTGGACTTTTTTTTTATTATTCCTACCGGATATCAAAACAAACCATAAGGATTGTTTCCAGCCATGAGTTCCCCTATGACATAAGCGCTCTTGGGTGGGGTGGGCCATTCCATCAAATCTTTGAGAAGGGGCCCAATCTCCTATTTGATGGTCGGCGTGGCGATAGGCTTCGTTTCTACGACTGCCTTCCCAGCCGTTGAAAGACTGAGCGAGAACGGTAAGGGGCGCACAAACAAAGAATGTCGTTGTGCGGGGATGCGATTCGCCAAGCTGGGGCAAAGAAAGCCGTCCGACCCTACCGGATTAGGAATGTGAAGGCCTCTCCTTCGAAAGGAGACCGGGGAAAGAAATAGCTATGCTATTGACCGGACCCTTTTTTCTCATTTTGTTTGAAGCGGGCCAAATAGAGAATGAAATGCATAAAAAAAAATAGGGGAAGGAAGTCAGAGACTCCCTTTTTTTTGGTTTAAGGGCTGCTCGCCCTACCGAAGTACCAAAGGCTTTCGAGGCTTACACCTCCCTATTACAGGACCTAAAAAAAGGCTTTCAGTAGCGCCCTTAGAATCTAAGCCTTTTGAAGCGCCAGTAGTTGTAGCTGTGGCCACACCAACCCTTTCGTTCTTATCACTCCGGATTCCGATCTATATGACCTCCGGGCGGTACAAAGTAAACCTCTTCCGTAGAAGCAGGTAGTAACCTAACCTTTAAGAATTTGTTCAAGGGAGGACCCTCTGATCTATCAATGGAAAGATCTCCATGTGTGGCGTGATAAGGAATCCTAGAAAAGATCGATTGAGACTCCCTCCACGGTCCCACGAAGATCTCTACGTACTTGTCCAGGACAAGTGAGATCTTCGGTCTGCGTGCCTGGGAGCAGCTCAAACAAAGAAGAGTCTGGTCCGGTCTGAATTCAGGCACGGCCCGCCCGTCTGCTGCTAGGTCCGGAAATGGCGCCGGGCGAGGGCGCCGCTATGCCCCTTAATGAATCGAATGGTCCTTCGACCTTCGTTTGATTCCGACGGCCGGCATAGATCTCATGAGACCGGCCCACTATTACTACGAAAAAAGCCCTGCCCTCTCCTTACAGTGGCTTTCAGCTCCTTTCCTTCGCTACTAGGAAAGTAAGCAACTTCTATTAGCGCCGGACCTTGAGTCGAATTGATCGTGTCATGTGCAACGTCCATCAATGATGGTTCATTAATGTCCATTGATTTAGACTCCTTCCCCCTTCTCAACTACGAAAAAGATCGAGAGGGGCCCGAAAGCCCCCAAAGAACGGAAACGGAATTCGATTCACTCCCCATTCTCTCAACAATAAATAAAGCTCGCCCTGGGCCGGGTCTTTCCCTGTTGTTCTGTTCCCGCCACGAGAAAGACGCACGGAAGAGGTATTCCCAGCGCGCGGAGGATCCGTTGAGAGTTTGTCTCGGTAGGGAACTGTACGATCTTTTCCCCTATTGTATTGAATCAATAAAAAAAAGAGGTCAGTGCTACGGCCCCCTATTGTTTGATCCAATATTGACCGGGGACGAGCCCCCACTTCCATAGATCCTTGGTTTGACCTCCCGTAGTGGTCCTTGCTTTTAAGAAAGCGGAGCGGGGCCAATTTCTCGTACTTGCTCAGTGTGCCCCCCTTTCTTCGAGTGCCCCGCCCGGTTCACTGGGCTGTTGGCTTACCAAGCACTTGCCCGCTGCTCCTGCCGCCCGCTTGGCGGGCGGAGCGCTCGTTATCCTGACTTTTCTCTCTGCTGGGGCCCTCCCATTGCTATAGCCATAAGCTATGGCAGCTCCAGCTCGCAACCACAGGGGCCCGCCCCGCGAGGCCAGAGTGGGCTCAGCGGTCAGCCTCCATTCGAATTATGTTAGGGGGTCTTTCGCTTTTGCCAGATCTAGAGAGATACTACAAGTCCTCCGTCCCAGATTCCATCGCCGCGGCCATCTGGTTCACCGGTACTACCAAAAAGTCTCATGCTTACGTTACTGTTATTGATGGTTTGATTATCTTGGACCACGAGGACCCCAGTCGTGCTTCTGGTTTCCATTCCAATCATCATATTGATGATAAATCTCCTCGTGCTCTGCCATAAGAACTTGGAGTCCGTATCATGGTGAAGATAAGGTAAGGCTGTGATTCTTGCTCAAAAAACAGACCGAACGCCTTCGAGTTATTGGCTCGTCCAACCCGGCAGCATTCATGAGTCGCTAGTTCAACTGTCCCTCGGAGACAGGGTCGAGAAGTACCATGCATGGTTGCCCCCCGTCCTTTCTTTCTATCAGTCTCACCCAGCAAGCCACCCCAACCCTACAGCCAAAAAAGGTAAGCGCCTAGCGCGAGCCTTATTTATTAGTTTAGTAAAGTCAAGCTTTGGCTCCCTAAAGACTAAAGAAATGGATAAAAAAAGGGGGGGACTTATGCAACGGGCTATGCCACCCAAACCAACTGAGGGAAGTCGCATCCGTCCCATCGCAAGCACCTACAATGTCATGATCACATTGGTTTACCCTAGTTTCTTTGGTAGTTTAACGTACGGTCGCCCCTCCAACAAGAAAAGGTATAAATATGGAAACTTCTCTGCCATTTGGATCGGAGAATTTATGGAGGAAATCGGGTTTTAAATTCCCAGAAACCGCACGATTATATAGCCAAAGGGAATAGGCCGCGCCTAAAATCATCCCAAGCGCTGCTAATGTGGCTACTAAGCTATTTCTTTGGAAAGCTCCTACTAAGATGAGAAATTCCCCGATAAAGCTGCTAGTACCAGGTGAACTCATATTGGCCAAAGTGGAAGAGAAGAAAATGGTAGAGAGATTCGGCATGGTGCTCACTGAACCTCCGTAATATCTAACAAGTCGAGTCTTATGTCGGTCATATAGAACACCAACACATAGAAAAAGGGCTGAAGAAACCAGTCCATGACTTGACATCGGTAGAATGCTACCTCCAATTCCCTGTATGTTCGATAGAGCCAAAGATTCCCCCCCACTGATCGGAGTACGCCGATTACCCCCCGAACCGTACAAGATAGTTACCACCTATCATACGGCTTTCTAACTTCACTTCTTTTTCTGGTCGTTCCGCTCTGTCGATCGATGGTAGTATAAGAGATCTGTAACCCCCCGCAATTTTTGACATAATGGTTCCTGCTTCCTACCCATAGTTAGCATGTATCTCCCCCGGTCATACTTTAGTATCACATCGTAGACCCCCACCCCAACGCTATCTTCCTTATCAGTGAACCGGAACATAGTGCATAGGTACTCTTCGATGCAGCGGGGACGAGACGACGTGACATACTACGATCACGTACAGAAGTGCTGTCCTTCGTCTCGGCAATATGGAACCTCTCCACAGCTCCCGTTCTTTTATGGGGTCCTATCGGGATAGGTAGGCCCAAGCCTTTTCCCTCCCCCCTCCCTCCATAAGACCCTCTTTCTCTTTCCCGAGAGGGAAAGAAGATAAGAAAGGATTCATTTTTTTCTTTCATGTGAACGGCCCTATCTTGTATCGAAAGGTTTTTCGTGCTATACACCACGTTGAGAAAGACCAACCTCCTATGTACCGTACTCTTTTTGTACCTCGAAAGGGGGGTCCTCCTTATGATGCTACGGACGGCTGTCCGAAGTGCAAGGGGTAAACTCGGACTCGGATAGGATAGGATTGTGCGCGCCGGGCCCTTCGGGTCTCATATTTTGGCCGAGTTTACCGTACCTCCGTCCCCTATGTTAGGCGGCCGTAATATTTTGTTACGTTCTACCGCTGTTACGCCAGAATAAAAGGTTCCACACGAGCTCCCGTTCTGCGGCGTGGTGGCAGGACCGCTAGGGGAGTGGCTCCGGGTATAGATAGGGTGAAATCTGCAGGGGTCATGCAAATACATAGGCCCCTTCCCTTCTCTTTTGGATGAATGGGGTGGTTTAGAAGGCGCTTTCCGATCTACGGTCCCTCGGAGCGAAGGGTTAGGCAGGTAGTATGGGCCCTCTGACTTCCAGCTATGTGCTGTGCGGCTCCCGCGAAGCGAATGAAGGGAAGCTCTTCGAGCTTCCGGGTGAGCTTACGCTTACTCTCAGCCTCTTTGATTGATAGGCGGGCGGGCTAAGCCCCCTACTTAAGATTCAATTCATAAGGCTAATTTTATGTTGTCGTGAGGCTTTGGTTAGGCCGACTACTATAGGCTAGCTACTTCTAGCTTCTATACTGGCCCTTCCACTTTGGTGTAGTTTTCGTTTGTATTGGTACTGAATGAACATATCAAACAAAGGCGAGCAGTATAAGCCCTTCTCCGGCCTGGGAAAAGCAGCGAACTCTAGAAGCTAGGGCTTTGTTCACCTTTGGACACGAACACTATTCCGTTCTCAGCGGAAACCCGCCTTAGAGATTGAACGGCAATAAGATAAGTCAACGTTCAATCTAAGACAGCGCTGAGCGCTGATAGCTTGTAGTGAACAGCCCCATTATGAAACCAACCAAAAGCAGCCTTTGGTACTTAAGTAGTTAAGGTTTGGAACCCTTGCTACTATGATAGAAAGCCGTTTGCTTGTTGCCAAACCCTTCGCCTTTCTTTTGAATCAAAGTAGGTCGCGACTGTTGTATTTTAGTCGGTCGGGGGAAGCGGTAGCTTCGTGCTCCGCTTCTCTCGCGCTTGCTTGCGTGAAGGCTTAGAGCCCTTTTCGCTAGGTCCAAAAGCTTCCCAAAAGATCTGATCCAACAGAAATCCCGCATTGAGCGTAGCTGATATGCGGCTACGGCTAGCCGATCATATCATTCCATAAAAAAAATCTATATGTATAGAGAGATCCCCTAGATATACAGATAGAATAGATGTTCATGGATAGACAGACATTCCATTGATTCTGAGTTTTTGGGCTGAAAAAGCTCGTCGATCCAAATGAATCATTCTTCTGGTCTCTCTTCGCTCCCCACCCCGAAACTGACCCACGGCACAGCGCCCATTCGCTTCGCGCGCGGGAAGGCAACGAAGTTCAGTTCATGAGACCGCAGCGCAGCGGAGCGGAGCAGCCGCGACACTTCCTTACCTTAGCTGGATCTCGCTGGTGCCACCTAAACGGTAGGTAGGCGGCGGATGTGTGACGTTTGGAGTTGTCGTTCGTGCACCTGTCCCCAATGGAAGAATGAGTGATCTGTTCCCCTGCGGATCATGGCCTTACCACTCGGTCCCCGATGGCCAGCGGGGGATTCGGTATAGCAGCTCAGGTTCGTTTGCGCTGCGCGTTCCCGCTGGACTGGACACATGTTAGCTGTAGGAAGTATGGTTCCGAAAGTGACTTCGGTTCGCCAGTTCAGGCTCAACTCCTCGCTTTACGTTAGCGGACCTACAGGTCGGGCCGGGGCTCTGCGCTCTTTCTTTCTGTGTGGGACGATACCGGGGAGAGAAGGGAATGCGTCGAGGCGGCGAACAAGACAACTACATTTTTGCTTTTCCCTCCATGAGATGAGCCCAGTGCATTGGACCGATGGATAAGAGAACTGAGCTGGCCTAAAAAGCGCTTGGGCGCTCTACGTACGATGTAGACTCCATCAGATACATATCGATTTCTTTCTGATGGATCAAGAATAGATAGTTGTCTCATCAATAGATAGAAATAGGAGATTTCCCCTTATTCTTGAGAGATTCCCTCTCTATCTCTTTCGATCTATCAGAACAGATTAGGCTATCTATCAATCGATTTGAAAATAGCATGCTCATCTCGCTTTTCGTTCATTTTCGCCACGAAAACATAGCCGCCATAATAAGAAGCAGGCGAAGCAGCTAGAAGTACTCGCTTCACGCCCTTGAATTATT